TTGAAACCGAATCCTAATGATTCATTGGGTAGGATGGCGGAACGAACTAGTAAGCAATTCATTTATTATGAAAAGTAATGTCATGAACTAATCCTATAAACTGAATATAATATTAAGAATATAATAAGTAAATATTCGCCCGCGAAAATTTTTCTTTTTCGGATTTCAAAATTGCAGTTGATCCAATATACCAATAAAAGAAAAAACAAAATAAAGATTCGTTAAAAGCTTCTAATAAAACGAATTTTAGATAAACATAAAAAATCGAATGCATTTTTAGTTATATCCCAAAAAGGATAAACAAATTTCTAATTTCAAAGACTCTTTTGATTTACTATATTTTATTTATTTTTTCAATCTATTATTCAGTAAATAAATAGTATCTTAGAATCCTTTCATTCGCGAGGAGCTGGATGAGAAGAAACTATCATGTCCAGTTCTGTAGTAGAGATGGAAGTAATAAATAACCATCAACTATAACCCCAAAAGAACCCGATTCCGTAAACACCATAGAGGAAGAATGAAAGGAATATCTTATCGAGGTAATCGTATTTGCTTCGGTAGATATGCCCTTCAAGCGCTTGAACCCGCTTGGATTACATCTAGACAAATCGAAGCAGGACGACGAGGTATGACCCGAAATGCACGGCGCGGCGGAAAAATCTGGGTACGCATATTTCCCGACAAACCAGTTACAGTAAGACCTACCGAAACACGTATGGGTTCAGGAAAAGGATCTCCGGAATATTGGGTAGCCGTCGTTAAACCAGGGAGAATACTTTATGAAATGAGTGGAGTACCAGAAACTATAGCCAGAAAGGCGATTTCAATAGCGGCATCAAAAATGCCTATACGAACTCAATTCATTATTTCAGGATAGAAATGTAGAACGAAAAGAAAGAGGTTTTTCGGACGAAAAAAAACAATTGCAGGTTTCTTTTTTTTCTTTTGAAATTTGAAAAAACAATATTTTTATTTTTTTTTAGTCGCCTTTTGCATTGAAAGAACAGATAAAAATGATATGATTCAACCTCAAACCCATTTGAATGTAGCGGATAACAGCGGAGCCAGAAAATTGATGTGTATTCGAATTATAGGAGCTAGTAATCGACGATATGCTCAAATTGGTGACGTTGTTGTTGCTGTAATCAAGGAAGCAATACCAAATACACCACTACAAAGATCTGAAGTGATCAGAGCTGTAATTGTACGTACTTGTAAAGAACTCAAACGCAACAATGGTATGATAATACGATATGATGACAATGCTGCGGTTGTTATTGATCAAGAAGGTAATCCAAAAGGAACTCGAATTTTTGGAGCAATTGCTCGGGAATTAAGACAGTTAAATTTTACTAAAATAGTTTCATTAGCACCTGAAGTATTATAAGATGAGAGGCCATAATACAGTTTTACTGTTTCTATTATAGTATTTTGATTAATTAGTAAATTGGTTGTGTCGCACGTATATGCCTTTAATAATTAATTTATAAATGTTTAAATTTAATAATAATAATTCAGAAATAATTCCAAAAGAGCATGTTGATTATATCAAAATTCGGGGACAACAAAAATATTAGTTTATTATGAGTAAAGACACTATTGCTAACCTACTAACCTATATACGAAATGCTGACATGAAGAAAAAAAGAACAGTTCGAATACCATATACTAACATCACTGAAAGTATTGTTAAAATCCTTTTACGAGAAGGTTTTATTGAAAACACGAGGAAACATCAGGAAAGCAACAAATGTTTTTTAGTTTTAACCCTACGACATAGAAGAAATAGGAAAGTACCAAACAGAACTGTTTTAAATTTAAAACGGATCAGTCGACCTGGTCTACGAATCTATTCTAACTATCAACGAATCCCGAAAATTTTAGGCGGGATGGGGATTGTAATTCTTTCGACTTCTCGGGGTATAATGACAGACAGAGAGGCTCGACGAGAAGGAATCGGTGGAGAAATTTTGTGCTATATATGGTAATCTTTATGATATACGAATTATATACAGAATTTTCAGATTTGTGAAACAGGAGTTAAAGGGTGGGTTTATACTATTTTGACCCCCACATTAGTTGATACCTCCTAAAGCGCAAAGAACAAAAATAGGTTCATTTCGGTTTAATTTATGCATCACTTCTCAACGCTATACTCTTGGTTTGGTTAGATAATGAAATTCTGACTCTACGTTATCTTTACAAAAAAAAGGATTCAACTAAATAGAGTCAAAATTGAATAAAGTCATTATGATTCACCCGGAGGACATATAATTTATCGACTCTGAAACAAAAATTAGTTCAACATTAAAATGCAAAATTTCAAGAAACTTATTTTCTTCCAATAAAATAAAAAGATTCAGAATGAATTTAAGGAATAAGAAATATGAAAATAAGAGCCTCCGTCCGTAAAATTTGTGAAAAATGTCGACTGATCCGTAGGCGAGGACGAATTATAGTAATTTGTTCCAACCCCAGACATAAACAAAGACAAGGA